GTCCATGTAGCTTACAACAAAGCATGACACTGAAGATGTCAAGACGGCTGCCACAAAGCACCCATAGACAAAAGACTTAGTCCTAACCTTACTGTTGGTTTTTGCTAGACATATACATGCAAGTATCCGCATTCCAGTGTAAATGCCCTAGGCACCCTCTTAACCGAGTCGATAGGAGCGGGTATCAGGCACACCTAAATTGGTAGCCCAAGACGCCTTGCACTTGCCACGCCCCCACGGGTTCTCAGCAGTAGTAAACATTAAGCAATAAGTGTAAACTTGACTTAGTCATAGCAATTTAAGAGTCGGTAAATCCTGTGCCAGCCACCGCGGTCATACAGGAGACTCAAATCAACATTATAACGGCGTAAAGAGTGGTCACATGCTATCCAAATAACTAAGATAAAAAAGCAACTGAGCCGTAACAAGCCCAAGATGCCCATAAAGCCAACTCCCAAAGAAGATCTTAGCATAACGATTGATTGAACTCCACGAAAGCCAGGGCCCAAACTGGGATTAGATACCCCACTATGCCTGGCCCTAAATCTTGATGCTTTCCCCTACCTAAGCATCCGCCCGGGAACTACGAGCACAAACGCTTAAAACTCTAAGGACTTGGCGGTGCCTCAAACCCACCTAGAGGAGCCTGTTCTGTAATCGATGATCCACGATATTACCTGACCATTCCTTGCTCAATCAGCCTACATACCGCCGTCGCCAGCCCACCCCCCCTGAAGGCCAAACAGTGAGCGCAATAGTCACATGACACTAGTAAGACAGGTCAAGGTATAGCCTATGGAATGGAAGCAATGGGCTACATTTTCTAGACTAGAACATCACGGCAAAGGGGCATGAAACTGCCCCTAGAAGGCGGATTTAGCAGTAAAGTGGGACAATCGAGCCCTCTTTAAGCCGGCTCTGGGGCACGTACATACCGCCCGTCACCCTCCTCACAAGCGACTAACTCCCCCAATACCTAATAAGTTAACGAGCTAAAGATGAGGCAAGTCGTAACAAGGTAAGTGTACCGGAAGGTGCACTTAGACCACCAAGACGTAGCTTTAACAAAAGCATTCAGCTTACACCTGAAAGATATCTGATAATAACAGATCGTCTTGATGCCAAATTCTAGCCCAACATACATTGACCTGGAATAACAAAGCTACTCCTCGACACCAAACTAAAGCATTTACTAGTCCTAGTATAGGCGATAGAAAAGACACCCATTGGAGCGATAGAGATCACGTACCGTAAGGGAAAGATGAAATAGTAGTGAAACAATATAAGCTAAAAACAGCAAAGATCAACCCTTGTACCTTTTGCATCATGGTCTAGCAAGAACAACCAAGCAAAATGAATTTAAGTTTGCCATCCCGAAACCCACGCGAGCTACTTGTGAGCAGCTATTATTGAGCGAACCCGTCTCTGTTGCAAAAGAGTGGGATGACTTACTAGTAGAGGTGAAAAGCCAATCGAGCTGGGTGATAGCTGGTTGCCTGTGAAACGAATCTTAGTTCACTCTTAATTCTCCTCCAAGGAAAACTCATAGAACCCTAATGAAGCGAATTAAGGGCTATTTAAAGGGGGTACAGCTCCTTTAAAAAAGAATACAATCTCTACGAGCGGATAAATAAATAATTCAAGACTTATTGTGGGCCTTCAAGCAGCCATCAACAGAGAGTGCGTCAAAGCTCCCTATCTAAAAAATATAAGAACATTATGACTCCCTCCCCATTAACAGGCTAACCTATATTTAAATAGGAGAATTAATGCTAGAATGAGTAACCAGGGTTCTCCCTCTTCGACGCAAGCTTACATCTGTACATTATTAACAAATCACCAATATACGACTAATCAAACAAGCAGAGTATTAGGCATATTGTTAACCCGACAGAGGAGCGTCCACTAAGAAAGATTAAAACCTGTAAAAGGAACTAGGCAAACCGTCAAGGCCCGACTGTTTACCAAAAACATAGCCTTCAGCTAAACCAAAACAAGTATTGAAGGTGATGCCTGCCCAGTGACCTAGTGTTCAACGGCCGCGGTATCCTAACCGTGCAAAGGTAGCGCAATCAATTGTCTCGTAAATTGAGACTTGTATGAATGGCTAAACGAGGTCTTAACTGTCTCTTACAGGCGATCGGTGAAATTGATCTCCCTGTGCAAAAGCAGGGATAAACCCATAAGACGAGAAGACCCTGTGGAACTTCAAAATCAGCAACCACTCTACAAACACATTTACACCCACTGGGTACACGTACTTACAAGATGATGGTCTGCATTTTTCGGTTGGGGCGACCTTGGAGAAAAACAGATCCTCCAAAGATTAGACCACACCTCTAGACTGAGAGCAACCCCTCAACGTGCTAATAGCACCCAGACCCAATATAATTGATCAATGGACCAAGCTACCCCAGGGATAACAGCGCAATCTCCTCCGAAAGTCCCTATCGACGAGGAGGTTTACGACCTCGATGTTGGATCAGGACATCCTAGTGGTGCAGCCGCTACTAAGGGTTCGTTTGTTCAACGATTAAAGTCCTACGTGATCTGAGTTCAGACCGGAGCAATCCAGGTCGGTTTCTATCTATGATGAACTTTCCCCAGTACGAAAGGACAGGAAAAGTGAGGCCAATACCACAAGCAAGCCTTCGCCCTAAGTAATGAATTCAACTAAATTACGAAAGGCTATCTCTCCCAACCACGTCCTAGAAAAGGACCAGCTAGCGTAGCAGAGCTCGGCAAATGCAAAAGGCTTAAGTCCTTTAGATCAGAGGTTCAAATCCTCTCCCTAGCTTTACACTCCTCATGACCAACTACCCCATCCTAATTAACCTCATCATAGCCCTTTCCTATGCCCTGCCCATTTTAATCGCAGTAGCCTTTCTAACCCTAGTAGAACGCAAAATCCTAAGTTACATGCAAGGTCGAAAAGGTCCTAACATCGTAGGACCCTACGGATTACTACAGCCCCTAGCAGATGGAGTAAAACTATTCATCAAAGAGCCAATTCGCCCCTCTACATCCTCCCCAATTCTGTTCATCATCACCCCCATACTAGCTCTTCTTCTAGCCATTTCAATCTGAACCCCACTTCCCATCCCATTCCCCCTAGCAGACCTCAACCTAGGGCTACTATTCCTACTAGCCATGTCAAGCCTGGCTGTCTACTCTATTCTCTGATCAGGATGGGCCTCTAACTCTAAATATGCCCTAATTGGGGCATTACGAGCAGTAGCTCAAACCATCTCATATGAAGTAACCCTGGCAATTATCCTCCTATCCATCATCCTGCTCAGCGGAAGCTACACACTAAACACGCTAGCAACAACCCAAGAACCGCTGTACCTAATCTTTTCGTGCTGACCCCTCGCTATAATATGGTATGTCTCTACACTTGCCGAGACAAATCGTGCCCCTTTTGATTTAACAGAAGGCGAGTCAGAACTAGTCTCAGGATTCAATGTTGAATACGCAGCAGGACCTTTCGCACTTTTCTTCCTAGCCGAATATGCAAACATTATACTCATAAACACACTAACCACTATCCTGTTCTTTAACCCTAGTCTGCTAAACCCTCCTCAAGAACTTTTCCCTGTAGTATTAGCTACAAAAGTCTTACTCCTATCTGCAGGATTCCTGTGAGTTCGCGCCTCCTACCCTCGCTTCCGATACGACCAGTTAATGCATCTCCTATGAAAAAACTTCCTGCCCCTCACACTTGCCCTATGTCTATGACACATCAGCATGCCCATCTGCTACGCAGGGCTACCACCCTACTCAAGGCAGTTCTCAGGAAATGTGCCTGAACCCCAAGGGTCACTATGATAAAGTGAACATAGAGGTGCACCAATCCTCTCATTTCCTAAAGATTAGAAAAGCAGGAATTGAACCTGCACAGAAGAGATCAAAACCCTCCATACTTCCTTTATATTATTTTCTAGTAGGGTCAGCTAAGCAAGCTATCGGGCCCATACCCCGAAAATGATGGTTAAACCCCTTCCCCTACTAATGAACCCCCAAGCAACACTAATCTTCACTACTAGCCTACTCCTAGGTACGACCATTACAATCTCAAGCAACCACTGAGTTATAGCCTGAACTGGCCTTGAAATTAACACACTAGCTGTCCTCCCCCTGATCTCAAAATCCCACCACCCACGAGCTATTGAGGCTGCAACTAAGTACTTTTTAGTTCAAGCAACTGCCTCAGCTTTAGTGCTCTTCTCCAGCATGACCAACGCATGATGCACTGGGCAGTGGGACATTACCCAGCTATCACACCCAACATCATGCCTAATTATAACCGCAGCCATTTCAATAAAACTAGGACTAGTTCCATTCCACTTCTGATTCCCAGAAGTGCTCCAAGGCTCTTCCTTAGTTACCGGTCTCTTACTATCTACTGCCATAAAATTCCCACCCATAACACTACTCTACATAACCTCCCAATCACTAGACCCCACACTACTAACCACTCTGGCCATCCTATCTGCAGCCGTAGGGGGATGAGCAGGATTAAACCAAACGCAGATCCGAAAGATCATAGCTTTTTCCTCCATCTCCCACCTAGGGTGAATGGCCATCATCATTATCTACAGCCCCAAACTAGCCCTACTAAACTTCTACTTATACACCCTAATAACTGCAGCAGTATTCCTCAGCCTAAACTCAATCAAAGCCCTGAAACTATCCACACTAATAACCGCATGGACAAAAGCACCTTCATTAAGTGCTATTCTCCTACTAACGCTCCTATCTTTGGCCGGCCTCCCCCCTCTGACAGGCTTCCTCCCAAAGTGACTCATTATCCAAGAGCTGACCAAACAGGACATAGCCTCTACGGCGGTAGTTATCTCACTCCTCTCCCTGCTTAGCCTCTTCTTCTACCTCCGTCTGGCATATTGCGCCACAATCACACTTCCCCCTCACACCACAAACCACATGAAACAATGGCACAACAACAAGCCAGTCAGCCTCTCAGTCGCCATCCTGACCACCCTGTCCCTCATCATGCTCCCCCTTTCCCCCATAACCCTGGCTATCGTCTAAGAAACTTAGGATCAACTAAACCGAAGGCCTTCAAAGCCTTAGACAAGAGTTAAACTCTCTTAGTTTCTGTTAAAATCCGCAGGACTCTACCCCACATCTCCTGAATGCAACTCAGGTGCTTTAATTAAGCTAGGACTTTCCACATCCCCTAGACAGATGGGCTTCGATCCCATGACACTATAGTTAACAGCTATATGCCCAAACCTACGGGCCTCTGCCTAAGGCTCCGGCACACGACTAGTGTGCATCAATGAGCTTGCAACTCACCATGAACTTCACTACAGAGCCGATAAGAAGAGGAATCAAACCTCTGTGAAAAGGACTACAGCCTAACGCTTGTACACTCAGCCATCTTACCTGTGACTTTCATCAACCGATGACTATTCTCAACCAACCACAAAGACATTGGCACTCTGTACCTAATTTTCGGTGCTTGAGCCGGAATAGTTGGTACCGCCCTAAGTCTCCTTATTCGAGCAGAGCTAGGTCAACCTGGTGCCCTACTAGGAGACGACCAAATCTACAACGTAGTAGTTACAGCCCATGCTTTCGTGATAATCTTCTTCATAGTAATACCTATTATAATCGGAGGGTTTGGAAATTGACTAGTACCCCTAATAATTGGTGCCCCAGACATAGCATTCCCTCGAATGAACAATATAAGCTTCTGACTCTTACCCCCATCATTCCTACTTCTCCTAGCTTCTTCAACAGTAGAAGCAGGTGCAGGAACAGGTTGAACCGTATACCCTCCGCTAGCCGGAAACCTAGCCCACGCTGGGGCCTCAGTCGACCTGGCCATCTTCTCCCTACACCTAGCAGGGATCTCCTCCATCCTAGGAGCAATCAACTTCATCACAACAGCAATTAACATGAAACCCCCTGCTCTATCACAATACCAAACACCACTATTCGTATGATCCGTACTAATCACTGCAGTTCTTCTTCTGCTATCCCTGCCAGTCCTTGCTGCAGGGATCACCATGCTCCTCACTGACCGTAACCTTAACACTACATTCTTCGACCCAGCGGGTGGGGGAGACCCAGTACTATACCAGCACTTGTTCTGATTCTTCGGCCATCCAGAAGTCTACATCCTAATTCTTCCAGGATTCGGAATTATCTCCCATGTAGTAGCGTACTATGCAGGGAAAAAAGAACCATTCGGATACATAGGAATAGTATGAGCCATACTATCCATTGGATTCCTAGGGTTCATTGTATGAGCCCACCATATGTTCACAGTAGGAATGGATGTAGACACCCGAGCCTACTTCACATCTGCCACTATAATCATTGCCATTCCAACCGGAATCAAAGTATTCAGCTGGCTAGCAACCCTATACGGAGGGACAATCAAATGAGACCCACCTCTACTGTGAGCCCTAGGGTTCATCTTCCTGTTCACTATCGGTGGACTAACAGGAATTGTCCTGGCTAACTCCTCACTAGATATTGCTCTCCATGACACCTACTACGTAGTAGCCCACTTCCACTATGTGCTGTCAATAGGAGCAGTATTCGCAATCCTAGCCGGTTTCACCCACTGATTCCCTCTATTCACTGGATACACCCTCCACGCTACATGAGCTAAAATCCACTTCGGGGTCATGTTTGTAGGCGTAAACCTGACTTTCTTCCCTCAGCACTTCCTAGGGCTAGCTGGTATGCCACGACGATACTCAGACTACCCAGACGCCTACACACTATGAAACACAATCTCTTCAGTAGGCTCACTAATCTCCCTAACAGCCGTGATCATGCTAATGTTCATAATCTGAGAGGCTTTCGCATCCAAACGTAAAGCCCTTCAACCAGAACTAGTCAGCACTAATGTAGAATGAATCCACGGCTGCCCTCCACCATACCACACATTCGAGGAACCAGCCTTCGTCCAAGTTCAAGAAAGGAAGGAGTCGAACCCTCATATGTTGGTTTCAAGCCAACCGCATAAACCACCTATGCTTCTTTCTTATTAGAGGTGTTAGTAAAACATATTACATAGCCTTGTCAAGGCTAAATTACAGGTGAAAGCCCAGTACACTTCAACACTCAAACATGGCCAACCACTCACAATTCGGTTTCCAAGACGCTTCATCCCCCATCATAGAAGAACTAGTAGAATTCCACGACCACGCCCTAATAACTGCCCTAGCCATCTGCAGTCTAGTGCTCTACCTGCTAACCCTCATACTTACTGAAAAACTATCATCAAGTACAGTCGACGCCCAGGAAATTGAACTTGTCTGAACCATTCTTCCTGCCATCGTCCTGATCATGCTAGCTCTTCCATCCCTACAAATCCTATACATAATAGACGAAATCAACGAGCCCGACCTAACCCTCAAAGCTATCGGACATCAATGATACTGGACCTACGAATACACAGACTTTAAAGACCTAACATTCGACTCCTACATGACACCCACTGCAGACCTGCCCCTAGGGCACTTCCGACTCCTAGAGGTAGACCACCGAGTAGTTGTCCCAATGGAATCCCCAGTCCGAGTCATTGTAACCGCTGACGACGTACTGCACTCATGAGCTGTCCCAAGCTTAGGAGTCAAAACTGATGCAATTCCAGGACGCCTCAACCAAACTTCATTCATCGCCTCCCGACCCGGAGTTTTCTACGGACAATGCTCAGAAATCTGCGGAGCCAACCACAGCTTCATACCTATTGTGGTAGAATCCGCCCCCCTCGCCAATTTCGAGAGCTGATCTTCTCTGCTATCATCCTAATCATTAAGAAGCTATGAAACAGCACTAGCCTTTTAAGCTAGAGAAAGAGGGGCACACTCCCTCCTTAATGATATGCCACAACTAAACCCAAACCCCTGACTATTCATCATGCTAATCTCATGGCTCACTTTCACCATGATTATCCAACCAAAACTCCTATCGTTCATCTCCACAAACCCACCATCCAGCAAAACGCCTACAACCACAAACACCACTCCCTGAACCTGACCATGAGCCTAAATTTTTTCGACCAGTTCTCAAGTCCCTCCTTACTAGGAATTCCCCTAATCCTAATCGCTATAACATTCCCAGCCCTACTACTGCCATCCCCAGACAATCGATGAATTACAAGCCGACTTTCAACACTACAACTATGATTCATCAACCTAGTCACAAAACAGCTAATAATACCATTAGACAAAAAAGGACACAAATGAGCCTTAATCCTAACATCCCTAATGATCTTCCTCCTGCTAATCAACCTACTAGGTCTACTACCCTATACATTCACACCAACCACCCAACTATCAATAAACCTGGCCCTAGCCTTCCCTCTATGACTTGCTACCATCCTAACAGGACTGCGAAATCAACCATCAGCCTCCTTAGGCCACCTCCTACCAGAAGGCACCCCAACACCACTCATCCCAGCCCTCATCTTAATCGAAACAACCAGCCTCCTCATCCGACCACTGGCCCTAGGCGTACGACTAACAGCCAACCTAACAGCAGGTCACCTCCTAATTCAACTAATCTCTACAGCTACAATCGCCCTCTTTTCAACAATGCCAGCAGTATCCCTACTAACCCTACTAGTCCTGTTCCTGCTGACAGTCCTAGAAGTAGCAGTAGCCATAATTCAAGCCTATGTATTTGTATTACTACTAAGCCTATACTTACAAGAAAACATCTAACACCATAATGACTCACCAAGCACATTCCTACCACATAGTCGACCCCAGCCCATGACCCATCCTAGGAGCAGCTGCTGCCCTCCTTACAACATCAGGCCTAGCTATATGATTCCACTATAACTCCCCCTACCTAGTTATTATCGGACTGCTCTCAACTGCCCTAGTCATACTGCAATGATGACGTGACATTATCCGAGAAAGCACATTCCAGGGCCACCACACACCCACAGTACAAAAAGGCCTGCGATACGGTATAGTATTATTCATTACATCAGAAGCATTCTTCTTTCTAGGATTCTTCTGAGCATTCTTCCACTCCAGCCTAGCCCCCACCCCAGAACTGGGAGGCCAATGACCCCCAGTAGGGATTCAACCCCTTGACCCAATGGACGTCCCCCTACTAAACACCGCTATTCTCCTAGCATCAGGAGTCACAGTCACATGAGCTCACCACAGCATCATAGAGGCTAGCCGAAAACAAGCAGTACATGCCCTCACCCTAACGGTACTCCTAGGCTTCTACTTCACTGGCCTACAGGCCATAGAATACTACGAAGCCCCATTCTCCATCGCCGACGGAGTGTACGGATCAACCTTCTTTGTCGCCACTGGGTTCCACGGGCTTCACGTGATTATCGGGTCTACATTCCTACTAGTCTGCCTCCTGCGCTTAATCAAATACCACTTTACATCAAACCACCACTTTGGCTTCGAAGCAGCAGCCTGATACTGACACTTCGTAGATGTAGTCTGACTATTCCTTTATATAACTATCTACTGATGAGGATCCTACTCTTCTAGTATATTCATTACAATCGACTTCCAATCCTTAGAATCTGGTTTAAACCCAGAGAAGAGTAATGAACATAATCCTATTCATAATCACCCTGTCACTAAGCCTAAGCATCATCTTAACCGCACTAAACTTCTGACTAGCTCAATCCAACCCAGACCTAGAAAAACTATCTCCCTACGAATGCGGCTTTGACCCGCTGGGGTCCGCCCGGCTGCCATTTTCAATTCGATTCTTCCTAGTAGCCATCCTATTTCTACTATTCGATTTAGAAATCGCCCTACTTCTACCCCTACCCTGAGCTATTCAGTCACAAACACCCACCACCACACTAATATGAGCCTCTGTTCTGATCCTACTACTCACACTAGGCCTGATCTACGAATGAGCCCAAGGAGGCCTAGAATGGGCAGAATAACAGAAAGTTAGTCTAACCAAGACAGTTGATTTCGACTCAACAGATTATAGCTCGCACACTATAACTTTCTCTATGTCCCTATTACACCTATGCTTCTACTCAGCCTTCACTTTAAGCGGCCTAGGCCTAGCTTTTCACCGAACTCACCTAATCTCCGCCCTACTATGTTTGGAAGGCATAATGCTATCCATATACGTTGCCCTAGCCATATGACCCATCCAGACCCATACATCATCCGCCACTATCCTACCAATTCTCATATTAGCATTTTCTGCTTGCGAAGCAGGCGCAGGGCTAGCCTTACTAGTAGCCTCCACCCGGACCCACGGCTCCGACCACCTACACAACTTCAACCTACTACGATGCTAAAAATCATTATCCCAACCATCATACTACTCCCACTCACCCTCCTATCCCCTAGCAAACACCTATGAACTAACACAACCACACACAGCCTACTAATTGCTGCAGTTAGCCTTCAATGATTAGTCCCAACATACTATCCAAGCAAAGGCCTAACTTACTGAACATCCATTGACCAAATCTCCTCCCCACTGCTAGTACTATCTTGCTGACTACTACCCCTCATAATCATAGCAAGCCAAAACCACCTAGAACAAGAACCCATTACTCGCAAACGGGTCTTTATCGCAACCATAATTACAGTCCAACCTTTCATCCTCCTAGCCTTTTCAGCCTCAGAACTAATACTATTCTACATTGCATTCGAAGCCACTCTGATCCCAACTCTAATCCTCATTACACGATGAGGGAACCAACCAGAACGATTAAGTGCCGGCATCTACCTACTATTTTACACGCTTGCCAGCTCACTTCCCCTACTAATTACCATCCTCCACCTGCACAATCAAATTGGCACATTATACCTGCCAATGCTAAAACTGTCTCCCCCTACACTATCCACCTCTTGAACTGGCCTAATGGCCAGCCTAGCCCTACTATTAGCCTTCATAGTAAAAGCCCCACTATACGGCCTACATCTATGACTGCCCAAAGCCCACGTAGAAGCCCCAATTGCAGGGTCAATACTACTTGCCGCCCTACTGCTAAAACTAGGCGGATATGGTATCATGCGAATCACCATCCTAACCAACCCATCACTAAACAACCTACACTACCCATTCATCATCCTAGCACTATGAGGGGCACTAATAACCAGTGCCATTTGCCTACGACAAATTGACCTAAAAGCACTAATCGCCTACTCATCTGTAAGCCATATAGGCCTGGTAGTAGCCGCAACCATAATCCAAACCCAATGAGCATTCTCAGGAGCAATAATCATGATAATTGCTCACGGCCTAACATCCTCCATACTATTCTGCCTAGCCAATACAAACTACGAGCGAACACACAGCCGAATCCTACTACTCACACGTGGCCTACAACCCCTCCTACCCCTAATAGCCACCTGATGACTACTAGCCAATCTAACAAACATGGCACTTCCCCCAACAATCAACCTCATAGCAGAACTAACCATCGTAATTGCCCTATTCAACTGATCCTCATTCACCCTCATCCTAACAGGCACTGCAATTCTACTAACCGCCTCATACACCCTATACATGCTCATAATAACCCAACGAGGAGCTTTACCATCCCACATCACATCCGTCCAAAACTCCTCCACACGAGAGCACCTCCTAATAGCCTTTCACATAATCCCTATAGCCCTACTCATTTTCAAACCTGAACTTATTTCAGGAGTCCCTATATGCAAACATAGTTTCAACCAAAACATTAGACTGTGATCCTAAAGATAGAAGTTAAACCCTTCTTGTTTGCCGAGGGGAAGGTCCTACCAACAAGAACTGCTAACTCTTGCCTCTGAGCCTAAAACCTCAGTCCCCTTACTTTCAAAGGATAACAGCAATCCAATGGTCTTAGGAACCATCCATCTTGGTGCAAATCCAAGTGAAAGTAATGGACCAATCACTAGTCCTAAACACACTCATACTACTCACCCTAGCTACCCTCTCCACTCCAATCCTTTTCCCACTTCTATCAGATAGCCTAAAAAACACTCCAGCTATCATTACCAACACTGTCAAAACCTCCTTTCTAATCAGCCTAATCCCCATAACCATCTATGTCTACTCAGGAACAGAGAGCCTAGTCACCCTCTGAGAATGAAAATTTATCATAAACTTTAAAATCCCTATCAGCCTAAAAATAGACTTCTACTCACTCACATTCTTCCCAATTGCCCTATTTGTCTCTTGATCCATCCTACAATTCGCGACATGATACATAGCCTCAGACCCGTACATTACAAAATTCTTCACCTACCTCCTATTTTTCCTAATCGCAATACTCATCCTAATCGTCTCCAATAACCTGTTCCTTCTGTTCATCGGATGAGAAGGGGTAGGGATTATATCCTTCCTACTCATCAGCTGATGACACGGTCGAGCCGAAGCCAACACTGCCGCCCTACAAGCCGTACTGTACAATCGAATTGGAGACGTAGGATTGATCCTCTGCATAGCATGACTAGCCTCCACCATAAACACCTGAGAAATCCAACAAATCTCATCCCCGGACCAAATCCCAACACTCCCTCTCCTAGGACTGGTCCTAGCCGCAACAGGCAAATCCGCCCAATTCGGCCTACACCCATGACTCCCAGCCGCCATAGAAGGACCCACCCCCGTATCCGCCCTACTGCACTCCAGCACAATAGTAGTGGCCGGAATCTTCCTACTTATCCGAACCCACCCCCTATTCAGCAACAACCCCACCGTCCTAACCCTATGCCTATGCCTCGGAGCCATTTCCACCCTATTTGCAGCTACATGCGCCCTAACCCAGAACGACATCAAAAAAATCATCGCCTTCTCCACATCCAGTCAACTAGGCCTAATAATAGTTACAATTGGCCTAAACTTACCCCAACTAGCCTTCCTGCACATCTCAACCCACGCATTCTTCAAAGCTATACTCTTCCTATGCTCTGGGTCCATTATCCACAGCCTAAATGGCGAACAAGATATTCGAAAAATAGGAGGCCTGCAGAAAGTGCTACCAACCACTACCTCCTGCCTGACCATCGGCAACCTGGCCCTTATAGGAACCCCATTCTTAGCGGGATTCTACTCAAAAGACCAAATCATCGAAAGCCTAAATACATCCTACCTAAATACCTGAGCCCTCGTCCTAACTCTCCTAGCCACCTCATTCACCGCAGTCTACACCCTACGAATAACACTACTAGTTCAAACAGGGTTCGTCCGCATCCCCCCATTAACCCCCATTAATGAGAACAACCCCGCAGTTCTACGCCCAATTACTCGCCTAGCACTAGGAAGCATCATGGCAGGGTTTTTCATTACCTCCTACATCCTACCAACCAAAACGCCACCAATAACCATACCTCTCTCCATCAAAATCACCGCTATTGTAGTCACCGTCCTAGGAATAGCTTTAGCCCTAGAACTGTCAAACGTAGCCCAGACCCTAATCCGCCCTAAACGAAATCCCATATCAGACTTCTCCACATCCCTAGGCTACTTCAACCCCCTAACACACCGTCTGAGCACGACATACCTGCTCGGCGGGGGCCAAAAAATTGCGTCACACCTAGTAGATCTCTCCTGATACAAAATATTAGGCCCAGAAGGACTAGCTAGCCTGCAGATCATAGCAGCAAAAATCGCCACCTCCCTACACACCGGCATAATCAAGGCCTATCTAGGATCATTCGCCCTATCAATCTTCATCATCCTCGTATCAACATACAGAACCTCCCAATGGCCCTCAATCTACGTAAAAACCACCCCATCCTAAAAATCATCAACGACTCCTTAGTCGACCTCCCTACCCCATCAAACATCTCAGCTTGATGAAATTTTGGATCTCTACTAGGCATCTGCCTGATAACACAAATTATTACAGGCCTACTACTAGCTATACATTACACAGCAGACACCACCCTGGCCTTCTCCTCTGTAGCCCACATATGCCGAAATGTCCAATTTGGCTGATTAATCCGAAACCTGCACGCAAATGGAGCCTCATTCTTCTTCATCTGCATCTACCTACACATCGGACGAGGCTTTTACTACGGCTCATACCTAAACAAAGAGACGTGAAATATCGGAGTTATCCTACTACTAACCCTGATAGCTACCGCCTTTGTAGGCTATGTCCTACCATGAGGACAAATATCATTCTGAGGGGCTACAGTAATTACAAACCTTTTCTCAGCAATCCCCTACATCGGACAAACCTTAGTAGAATGAGCTTGAGGCGGCTTCTCAGTAGACAACCCCACGCTCACTCGATTCTTCGCTCTTCACTTCCTTCTCCCTTTTGTAATCGTAGCCCTAACCTTAGTCCACCTTACCTTCCTGCACGAAACAGGTTCAAACAACCCCCTCGGAATCCCCTCAGACTGTGACAAAATCCCCTTCCACCCATACTATTCAATCAAAGACATACTAGGATTTGCACTAATACTTATTCTACTCGCCACTATGGCTCTATTCTCCCCAAACCTCCTAGGGGACCCAGAAAATTTCACGCCCGCCAACCCTCTAGTCACTCCTCCCCATATTAAACCTGAATGATACTTCCTATTTGCATACGCCATTCTTCGATCCATTCCCAACAAACTAGGAGGCGTGTTAGCCCTAGCTGCCTCCGTCCTAGTCCTATTCCTAGTCCCTCTGCTCCATAAATCTAAACAACGCTCAATGACTTTCCGACCCCTCTCACAATTCCTATTCTGAACCCTAGTTGCCAACCTACTAATCCTAACATGAGTAGGGAGCCAACCAGTTGAACACCCATTCATCATCATCGGCCAAGTAGCCTCATTCACCTACTTCACGATCATTCTAGTCCTATTCCCAATCGCAAGCGTACTAGAAAATAAAATACTAAACCTCTAATAAACTCTAATAGTTTATGAAAACATTGGTCTTGTAAGCCAAAGATTGAAGACTACACCTCTTCTTAGAGTTACAACATCAGGAAGAAAGGAGTCGAACCTTCATCACCAACTCCCAAAGCTGGTATTTTGGACTAAACTACTTCCTGAACCCCCTAAACCGCCCGAATCGCCCCCCGAGACAACCCCCGCACAAGTTCTAACACTACAAATAAAGTCAACAACAGACCCCACCCTGCAATTAAAAACAGCCCCGCCCCCCGCGAGTAAAACAGGCCTACCCCGTCAAAATCCAACCGAACTGAAGACAGACCGGCATTATTCACCGTCTCCGCCCCCATAAACCCCCCAGAAAACCCTCCTACCGCCGCCCCTACAACAACAACTAATCCAATCCCAAACCCATACCCAATCACTCGTCAATCGGCCCAAGATTCCGGATAAGGATCTGCCGCCAACGACACCGAATAAACAAACACCACTAACATTCCCCCTAAATACACCATCACCAGCACCAAAGACACAAAAGACACCCCTAAACTCACCAGTCACCCACACCCAACAATCGAAGCCACAACCAAACCTACCACCCCATAATACGGGGAGGGGTTAGACGCAACCGCTAACCCCCCTAAAACGAAACAAAACCCCATAAATAAAACGAAGTTTAACATGGGTTCCTACTTGGCTCTTACCCAAGATCTGTGGCTTGAAAAGCCACCATTATTAGACTTTAACTACAGGAACCTGCCCCCCCTTCCCCCCCATCATGTTTTTACATGATTTATTTGGGTATGTATTACTTTGCATACAATTATTGTCCACATCAGACACTATATCAATGTAGGATATTCCACATTATATGTAATGCTCGTCCCCATTAAACTCAAATACTATCGCCCATTACACCCCAATATTGGCACTTACACCTCTAGGCACATCCCTACTTCAGGTACCAATAACCCAAGTGATCCTACCTCATAGCACAACACACGCGTTACCCCAGATCGAGACCTTCTCCCTACAACCCTAACCCTATCCTACCAAACGAGGAATATCCTGGTACACAATTGAACCCTCTAGTCCATAAGTTCCGCCCACCTCCTAGGGTTATAGTCCTGTCCAACAGCCTTCAGGTACTCACAAGCCAGAGAACCTGGTTATCTCTTAGTCGTAATCCTCACGAGAACCGAGCTACTCGACGTATGTGCTGCTTTCGGCTACCAGCTTCAGGCCCATACTTTCCCCCTACACCCTCGCCCATCTTGCTCTTTTGCGCCTCTGGTTCCTATTTCAGGGCCATAACTTGCTCCATTCCTTCCTCCTTGCTCTTCACAGATGCAAGTGGTCGGTTGCATACTCCTCCCTTTGCCTCGTAATCGCGGCATCCGACCTCTCCTACACTTGTTTTCTTTTTGGGGTCTCTTCAATAAGCCCTTCAAGTGCGTAGCAGGAGATATCTTCCTCTTGACATGTCCATCACATGACCGTCGAGCGGCTTGGTGCCCGTAATGTCCAGAATGTTATGGTTTGTGGATTAGCCCGTCTCAAACTTGACACTGATGCACTTTGACCCCATTCATGGTGGGTCCCCCAGCTACCTATATAGTAGCCAAGAATGTTATGGTTGTCGGACATATTTTTTTTTATTCATGGTTCTAGGATTTGCTATCTAAACCCCCAATTTTCATGTTTTTTTTTTATCGTTGATTTTTATTTCGTTAATTTGACAAAATAAATAACTGAATCTGCCTGCATTGTCCAAACCTTTTATCATTCGTTTGTTTGCATTTAACTTTCCTCCCTTTTTCACCCATTCAATACACAACAAACTTAAACAATTTTATTCATTATACTTCATTAATTTAACAAACATTCGTATGAAATCTCCCTAGAAAATTTCAACACATAAATGAACACAAACTTTAACAAACACTAATATAGCAAGTCCCTAGATTTACCAACTTGCAACCCCCCCCCCATAAAAACAACTATTAAAATAAACAACATAATAAAAACACTATTAAAAACC